ACGGTACCTATATTTACAATCTTGACTTCTCTAGTATATTGCTCAATACGTTCACGGATAATATTACTAATTTCGTCGGCTCTAATTGTTACCATGAGTATTTCTTAATTTTTTTTTGGAAGAAAAAAAATAATGCCTACCGTAAAAGTACTAATCAATTATTTTTTTCATTGCCCCAAACATGCCAATATTAGCACTAATGGTACGTAAATGTAACTCCTTGTTCAAACAGCTATTCAGAGTTCCTAGAGCTCCTTGTAAAGCTTGTTGGAAAACCCGTTGTCGGACTTGATTAATTGCTCTTTGTTGTTCAAAATGAATGGTTTCATTTTTGTAATTTTCTAATTGTTCCAAAGTCTTATAAGTTGAATTAATCAAATTCAATTTTTCTCGTTCTATCCCCGAGTATCCATTCACTCGAAACTGATCTGCCTCCATTTCGACTTTCCGTAAGCGGGCCCGTGCTTTTTCCAGCCGTTCAATGGCCCCTCCCTGCAGTTCTTCTGAATTTCGAATAGTATTCAAGATTCTCAATTTTCGATTATCTAATAAATCACTTAATGAAAGTAGATTATCTTTACATCCATCTCAAAACTTCCATGATCCCTTCCCGAACCAAACATGAATTTTTCGATTCATTTGGCTCTCACACTCAATTACTTCAACTACTTATGTATGGGGGGGGAATTCCCATATCTTTTTTTTAATGTAATGAGTCTATCCTCTCCCTCTCTTCTCTATTCATATTCCAAAATGAATGTTACGACTGATCACACCAGAATATTCGGAGGACTCTTCTGACCAAACAAAAATATATAATTGTCAGCAAAGTTGTTTCTTTTTTCTTCAAATCCAAAGAATTCTTCTTACTTTATACATAGGTCATCGATTCAGCATAAAAAGGGGTTAGTCGAAATACCTATTTTTCCAATATTTTTCAATAAAATTGCCAATACCAATAAAAGGCTCAACTCTTTTTATCGACATGAGTGTTTTATATCGAAAAAAAAATTTCCAATTATTCATTTTGAAAACATTTCTATTCTATATTAACTAGAGTAGTAGAAAGAGTACCCTGCTGTGTCTGGACTTCAAACTTTAGCTTTAACCATGTTAATAGTCCCGCATTATTGGTTTGGTTGATAGAGAATCAAAATAGATTTACCAATGAATCACGAAATGCTATGGTTCTTAAATATGATTTGAAGTTGATTCAGAAGTAATTCGCGGAATCATGCACCCCTTTCGGTCCTAGTTATAACGAAAAAAAAAGTGCAGCTGGTTGGATCCAGCCTATTCTTGAAATAAACAACTCGCACACACTCCCTTTCCAAAAAAGATCAATACACCAAGCACTACACTTAGATTTATTGGATTTGTTGCTAAAATATCGGTATTAAACCCGAAACTCCCGGCGAATGGCCAGTGAACCAAAGAAACGAAAGAATCGGTTACATTTTTCATATGATCTCCTCTTTTAGATAGACTAAAAAAAAGAACTGAATTCCTTTTTTTTTGTATCACTTCACCTTTTTTTTCTACTTAATATTTTGAATATATTTTGAATATTTATTTAATTGATTTGTTTTTTTTTTTCGTAATTTACCTATTTCGAAACAGAGTCAAAAATTCTATTTCGAAATCTTTTCTTTCAATTGGAGATTCCCAATAAGAAAGATACTTATTAGTATTAGGGACCTGGTCTCATGTCAATTGCAAAAAACCTCGTTTGTTGCAACACTCCTTAAAAAGAGGGTTTTCCCTAGACTAAGAAAGGGAAACAAAAAAAAGCAAATTGGTATGCTTATGCTAATTCCTCATCCTCAAATCAATCCTTCCAATTGTAGGAGAGGAATGAAATCTTGATAGAATTCGAAAAAGCAAGAAACACGGGTCTATAAATAAGAGAAAAAAAAGAAGTAATTTTCCTATTTATAGGATTAAACAAAAGGATTCGCAAATAAAAGTGCTAATGCTACAACCAATCCATAAATTGTTAAAGCTTCCATAAAAGCCAGACTAAGCAATAAAGTACCTCGTATTTTTCCCTCCGCCTCGGGTTGTCTCGCGATACCTTCTACAGCTTGGCCCGCAGCAGTACCTTGACCAACTCCAGGTCCAATAGAAGCAAGCCCGACAGCCAACCCAGCAGCAATAACAGAAGCGGCAGAAATCAGTGGATTCATGATAAGTTCCTCGCACTAAAATAAAGAAAAAATAAGGAAATAGTTAATGATACAATCGTCCAATGAATTATGACTTAATTCTTCCATCGCTAAGATTCATACAGCCGAAGTAACTAAGAACTCCGAATTGAATGAAGAAAAATAATATTCTATCAAAACGAAAACTACTTCGATCTCTCTTTTTTAGTTCCGATCCACAGGATTTTTGTAAATCCATACGACTTTTGTTCTTCCATTTCTTTTTTCCGAACCTTTTTTTGAATTCTTCGTTCGTTCGTTTTCTTTATTTCATCTCTTTATTTTTATTCATTCAA